CTTTCTGGATTATAATTGGAAACCCCTTTTCTATGGATCCATCTCACATCAATAACTCGACCCCTTCCCCCTATAGGTAGTCTTAGAGAAGTTTCTTTTGAAGTGGATACCTGAATGCCAAGTATAGCTCGTAATAATCTATCCTCCGGGGCATATGAAGATTCGCTCGCTGTCTGAGGTGTTAATTTACCTACTAAGATATCACCTGTTTCTATCCAAGATCCCAGCATCACAATCCCATTTCTGTCTAAATTTCGGAGTAAACGAGCCTCTAAATGCGGAATATCCTTAGTTATTCTTTCAGGACCTTGGCTTGTTACATGAGTCTGAATTTCATATTTCCGGATGTGAAAAGAAGTATAAATATCTTCATAGACCAGACGTTCGCTAATTAGTACTGCGTCTTCAAAATTGTAACCCTCCCATGGCATATAAGCTACTAATACATTTTTTCCTAAAGCGAGTTCCCCACCAGCTGTAGCCGCACCACCCGCTAGAATTTGTCCCTTTTTAATGTATTTACCCCGCTTAACCTGAGTTTTTTGATGCATACAAGTATTTTTGTTGGAACGTTGATACATAACTAATGGAATGCTTAGAGTATCCCCATTACTTGAGAAAATGATCTTTTGAGTATCAGTATAAATGATTTTTCCCTTGCGTTCGGCTATAGCTGAAATCCCCGAATCTAGAGCCGTTTGGCCTTCCAACCCAGTTCCAACAATGCACTTCTCGGACCGAGAAAGGGGAACTGCTTGGCGCTGCATATTAGAACTCATTAAAGCTCGATTCGCATCATTATGCTCGATAAAAGGAATGAGGGAAGCTCCAATCGAAAAATATTGGAAGGGAAAAATGCTTCTAAGATGAATCTCTTCCCATGCAATAGTCAGGAATTCTTGACGATATCGAGCAGGAACAACCTGTTGTTCTTGAATACCCCGATTCAAGGCCAAAGAATTTCCTGCTGCTACCATATAATATTCATCTCTATTTGGTGATAAATAAACCATCTGTGCCTCTTTTGATCTCTCAGATAATTTATAAAACGGACTCTCTATAGATCCCCAATAACCAACCTTCACATGAATAGCTAATGATCCGATAAGTCCAACATTGATTCCTTCGGACGTGTCAATAGGACAAATACGTCCATAGTGACTCGGGTGGATATCTCGTATCCGAAAACTAGCAGTTCGCCCCGTCAATCCTCCAGGACCCAAATAACTCCATTTTCGCCCATGAACAATTTGTGTCAACGGATTAGTTCGATCCAAAACTTGAGATAAGGGGTGTAGGCCAAAAAACGATTCATAAGTAGTTGTTAATGAAGTTGAAGTTACCAAATTTTGAGGAGTCGGTATCAATTTATGCCTGATTGCTCCACATATAGTTCCTCGAACCGTATTTTCTAAACGAACAAGAGCCAATCCGAATTGATCCTGTAATAGATCTGCTACAGAACGAATACGTTTATTTTTCAAGTGATTCATATCGTCAAGTGTACCCATTCCCAATTTCATTCCAATCAAATGATCCACAGCAGCCAATAGATCTCGTGGTAACAAAAAAGTATTGTTTTGGGGTACATCAAGATTCAGTCTCCGGTTCATATTTCGTCGACCAATCTTTCCTAATTCACATCTTTGTTGAAAAAATTTCTTTTGTAATTCCTTGCATAAGGACTCAGAAAATACCGGATCCCCCCCTACACAGGCAAATTGTTGATAAAACTCCAAAATAGCACTTTCTTTTGACCCAATATTCTTTTTCTCTTTATCATTCGGGAAAGACAAGAAAATCTCAGGGTAACAAACATTATCTAGAATTTCTCTTATATTCGAACCCATAGCTGATGATAGAACTAGAATAGATATTTTTTGTTTTCTACTTACACGGGCCCATATCCTTGCTTTTCTATCAATTTCTAATTCCGACCTTCCCCCCCAATCCGATATTATAGTACTGGTATAGACAGAAATTCCGTTATGTTCCAATTCTGAACGGTAGTAAATACCGGGACTTTGCAATATTTGGTTGATCACAATTCGGTATATTCCATTTACTATAGAGGTTCCAAAAGAATTCATTATAGGGATGTTTCCAATAAAAACGGTTTGTTCTTGCATATTTCTACCGGTTTTCCAAATTAAGACCGCGGGTACATATAATTCAGAAGAATATGTGAGTGATTCATACACAGCATCTCTTTCTTTTATCAAGGGCTCTACCAATTGATATGTTTCCACAAATAATTGAAATTCAATTTCTTGATCTCTATCTTCAATTTTTTGAAACTTATGAAATTCTTCCGTCAAGCCCTGATTAATGAACCTACAAAATCCCTCAAATTGTATCTGACTAAATCCAGGTATTGTGGACATTCCCTCATTTCCATTCTGGAGCATCTTAATCTGAAGTTTCCTCTTTATTGAAAAAATCCCATTATTCATTATTGGCTTGGCTCACTATTCATCGAACCCTACCTATTGATCTAGCAATGATGGAATGGATATTCTGTTTACTGAATCACATAAAATCTTAGTCAACTCCATCCATATATATCATACATATGAACGGAAGCAAGACAGAGAAATGGAGGGCATTTTCGATGCAAATTCGAATTTGAGCTTGAGCCAGGTACAAATAGAAAGAAATGGAAATTGATAAAGCATTCCTGGGAAGAATTCTGTCACTTAGGCTGATGGAGTCTTTTATCGGATATCTAAATTGATCCAATTTAGACCTAATTCTTTTATTATGATATTACGATCAGGGTACAAATATTATGATATTACGATCAGGGTACAAAAAAATAAAAAATCAATGAATTCAGGATTGAATCTGCTCTATATGAATAAGATAAAATAAAAACAGAAGAAAACAGCATAGAGTTTCTCTTTTTTTAGCACACGCAATTGAATGTTCAAAAAGGAATTCGCAAATCTTTTTTTGTTTGGTAGTAGAATTTCTAAAATACAATGGAATTGCGTACGTATATAGTCATAGGAGTCATCTTTAGGAAGTACATGCCAATATAGCTATCTAGCTATCCGTATATCACATCTTTTATCATAATTGAACTTGGTGCAACATAGGTTCGGTCGCACTCTATCATAATGTCTATCTTCTATTCATATTCAATGAAATATTCAAGCACGATGATCCTATATAGGGATAGGATATGTGCATAAGAAATAGACCCGGGCTCTGTATCCACGTATAAAAATATCTGTTCTGGAGTTTACACTGTTCTGGGGTTTACATATACACATATATTTTCTTATTATTATATAATTCTAATATTAGAATTGATAATGATTAGTCGTAAATCAATTGGATTTTGCATCCATTAAGATAATACAAATGGAGATACAAAATTAAGAGCTGTTTGCTAATTCAAAGTAAGAAAAGTAAGTAAGAGTAAAAGAGTAATAAGTAAATAGTTAATGAAATAAAGAGTGAATTATTCTAAATTGCCCTGCATTTTACAGTCTGTGCTGTGACCGGGACCGGGAATCTTTTCACTTTTATCTCAAATCTAGAGAAAAGTGAAAAGAGAAGGTAAGTTTTTAAGCGACGCGTGTTTTGAGATAAAATAAATCGAAGAAAAGAATAGAAACAGGATCCAATAAAAAGGAGGAATTCTTTTTTGGAAAAAGATAAGTATAATGGGATTCAAGATCCAAAAATAAAAGGAATTAAGAAAGTAAAAGATTCAAATCAAAACAAAATGAGGAGAGGAATAGAAATAGAATAAATAGAATAATAATAAAGAAATAATAAATAGGATTCTAGAAATTCTAGAAAGATAAGAATATATAATTTCTTTATCCATTTTGGATGGAATTTGGCGGCATGGCCAAGTGGTAAGGCGGGGGACTGCAAATCCTCTATCCCCAGTTCGAATCTGGGTGTCGCCTGATCAACAAAAAAAGACTTGGAATTTCTTAATCCTGTGGATCGAACTTGACGAATCCTTGTCCCGCAAAAGCATAGGCAAGGGCTAGGTCTGTCGATACTTTATTTTGAGAACCCGTAGGGCCTAGAAAAAAAAGACTGTCATCTTTTTTCTCAAAATCTGGGTTCTGAGTGTGGCTCAAACAGGTACCAATAAATCTGAAGCAACCCAATCTTCTTAATGATTGGTTTGGGCTATTCTGAATTGAATCAAATAAAAGAAATAGTGAGAATCATTCTGGTCATCAGAACTGTGAAAGTAAGAATAAAGTAAGAAGTCGGAAATCTTGGTATACAAAGGTTCCTAAGAGACACTCCATTTTGGTAAGAAAGGATTCTAAAAAAGACTATAAAGACTCCCTAATTATTTTACACTATAACTTCCTTAATATTTCAATATTGAGGTAGTGTCTACTAACTCTGTCTGCGATGAGATTAGATTGGATAGGCTGATGATAAATTCATTTAATAATTGTGGAAAGAACTGATTTGTATCCAGACTCACTAGAGGCTCTGAGTGCTGCTCATAAATTGAATCAGAATGGTTGAACGGCTCTTTCAATAGAATTCTATTGAATAAGAAATCTAGGAAATCTTTATGAGTGGATTTATGAAATTGTTTCATAAAGAGCCGTAAGTAAGAATCCTATTTTGACTCTGCACCATTCATTCCACTATGATTATGAATCAATAATGGAATAATTCCTTCAATAGGGGACATCATTCACATGGATATAGTAAGTCTCGCTTGGGCTGCTTTAATGGTAGTGTTTACATTTTCTCTTTCACTTGTAGTATGGGGAAGGAGTGGGCTTTAGAGCTAGGAATCTTACTAATTTAGTACTTTACTGAAAAATCTACTTGTATCAATTGTGATCGTTTTGCGAAAGCTTAAAAAAAACTTGACTTGCTTTAGTTTATCTATATATTCTTTATTAGTATTATTTCTTAGATATATTAGTAGTATTAGATTCTTCTATTTAATTAGTAGTATTAGATTCTTCTATTTAATCCTCTATTAAAGATTTTTCTTTTATTCT